TCGAGACCCCCATGTGTCCTTTGATGCTGACTGAGCTACCGAAGCGATGTTGGTTAGGATTGCAAGGCACGTCGCTTTAGTCGGGCAATATCCGATGTCGGAAGAACAAGAACTGAATAGGGAATTCTTCCTCCCTGGTACCTTAAAGTCTTCACCGTTTGAGAACACCCGAATCCGAGTGGCTTAGCAAGAGACTCTAAGACAGATCATCCGCGCCGGGATCCCTAACCTAATAGGGGTATTCCCTTTTCGGGTTCTAGAGTCGACAAGCCCATAAGACGATACCGATGCCCAGAGACCGAACACAGACAACTCTTTCCCATACGGCTCTATAAGACATCCATGGAATCTTTCCACCCCCAACATCTCTATTCTTTCTATTCCGAATGGCGCCCAGTCTTTTTAGGTATGGTTGTATACTTTTCCTGCCTGGAACTCCTGAATTCATTCTTTTCCTATAGGATAAAGCAATCCGGCATCCGTAATGCTGTGACCTTATGAGACCACTGTAGAATCAGCTAGTTGCCTTTCGGTATCTCTCTCGTTCGGAAGCTGCATCGTCTTCGGTCGGCTTTCCTAGCGCATCTGCTTCTTGTTAATCCCCCTAAAGGCCGGGTCTTCGTCGAGGGATCTGCCCTTTCCTTGCTTTGCGCTTGCCGGTGCTGTCTATATCAGTCTCTTGCTTGTCTTCCCTGCCCGTTCTTCAAGTAAGGTAGGAATTGTAAGACCTATTGTTGATATTCCCATGTTGCTTTATTCTTGATTCGATACCCGCACCAGCAGATGATTGTTGAGCGATCTGCTCTCCCGTGTGTTCTGGTAGCCCTGTATGGATAGAAAGATAGAGAGAGACAACTAATATTCGATTCGATAGTACAGGAATGGAAAGAGAAACCTATGAATATTACATAATTCCAATCAAGCATTAACCATAAACCCTAAGGACAGGGACAGATGCTCTGGCCGAGTAGCTGGAGCGGAGATCCCTTTATTATATGTGTTTCTTCCTTGTCTTCTTGCTGCTTTACTTTGGTCTTTCATTCGTCTGTGTCTCAGTTCATCTTTAACTGGCCTCTAGGGCAAGCCCTAATGGAAACTTTTCTCTTCGGCTATTACCTATGTCTGTTTAGCGGTCAGTTAGTTCGGACTAGGGAGGGGAGGGGGTGTCGAGTATTCGATTCGTCCCTAAGTCGGGGAGTTCCGTTCCTTTCCTGCGATGGTTCAAACAAGAAAGATCATAAGAGAAGGGAGAAGTGCCTATTCACGAGAAGCTACAAGGGACTTCCTTTTCAGGCTTTCTGACTTCTTTGTATTCCAACTCTTGAGGCAAGAACTCAGGAGATCCTTCTGAAATGCTTTATCTTCCTCTATCCAGCTGCTATTCCAATTCCCTGCTACGCATAGAGAATTCTTTCTCAACAAAGAGATCTGAGGAAGAAGTCCCCGGATGCCTAATGAACAAAGAAAACCAGAGAAAGAAGAACGAGGAAGCTCCTGATTCAACTAGAAAGTCTCGGGGAAGCCCTTCGCATCGCTCGTCCCACTAGAGGGGAGATTTACTCTAAAGCTGGTAATTAGACTCATCCAAAGGAGCTCCTATTGCCCAGTTTGGCGTAAGAATACTCTTTATGAACGGAGTAGGGCTACACTGAACGTTCACTCGAATCAATCTAAAGAAGCAACAGGAGAAGTGAAATATAAAGAACAAGGGCAGGAGTGGCTAGGCCCGAAACGAATGATAAGCTAACTGGCTGAAACCTTCCCACTAATCCATATGAGAAGTGCGCCTAAGAGGAGCCCCGCTTGAACCCCTAAGCTGAATCTATATGGGGCCTTGTGTTAGGCCTAGCTTGTGTAGGCTATCTTTCACCTATGGTTTAACCCATACTTTAAACTCTTGTCATTAGGCCCAAAATTCCTCGTTTTAAACGATGGTTCTACTTCTTAGGGCATATCGGCCAAAACTAGGATTCGGATCTCTGCACCTTAGCTGCTCTCCTGACATGTCTTCTATCTCGGGCCAGGCACTCTTGCCATCGCTTCTAATGCCACTCCTTTATGCCCAATCAGAATTGGGTTGATCATCTGAATTCGTAGATTTCTTTGCTTTCCTTTCTTCTCTTACGAAATTCGGAGTCATCTGAGAAGAAGGTGTCTTCTTTGCCGGTTGTAGCTTCGTCTTGGTACACTTTTGCCAATCCCTCATGGAACACTTGAGAAATCTCATTCATGGATATGCATCTTCACAAGCGAGAAATGGTTCTTTCCCTACAACCTCTATTAGGGGCATACTCAATAGTTGTCTTTCCTTTCCTGTACTATTCAAATTTCCCTATTTGATCGGAATAAATCTATCTTTTGCTTTTGATGGATCGCTCCCTTTGATTCGGGGCAAAGCATTGGTTTTCTTAGTGCCTCTCTATCTGTATTGGTCTTTTCACTCCTATGCGGATTTCTTATTGCATAGCAATGTCAGTCGGGATTCATAGAACCAACGGAG